TGAACCTACGACATCGGGTTTTGGAGACCCACGTTCTACCGAACTGAACTAAGAGCGCTTTCTTATCACAAGATAAAAGACTGTATATAAATATAAAGGAATTTTTTTGTAACCCCCCACAATATCTTGGATGCATATAGTATCATATGTGATTATGTATGTCCAATTTTCATGGATCTCAATTTATCCTTCATTGCTGCACATGGGAGAAGTAATAGATAGGGATGACAGGATTTGAACCTGTGACATTTTGTACCCAAAACAAACGCGCTACCAAGCTGCGCTACATCCCTTTCAATTGACCTACAGTGTCATTGTAAAGAATCCCCGTCTTGTTTTCCACATCGTAATTTTCTCGATTAATATACCTCCTGCCATTTCTTCTTTTTCGTTTCTTCTTTTTCGTCTCATATAACATATTCTCATATAACACATATAATAAAAGAATAAAAAAATCCAATTAAATTAATTAATAGATATATATTAATATTATATCGGTAATGTTCAGAAAGTAAGTAAGTGGGCGTCTTTTTCTGTAAAAAAAAAAGGAAATCTACTGAGTCGTTCGATATATCCATTTTAGTTAGGGATTCTGCGGACAAATACAAGCGATCCTTAATGACACATGTATCTGATTATATATGTATTACATTACAATAAAAAAAGGAGTATTTTCAATGCGAGATCTAAAAACATATCTCTCCGTGGCACCTGTGTTAAGCACTCTATGGTTTGGGTCTTTAGCAGGTCTATTGATTGAGATCAATCGTGTATTCCCAGATGCGTTGACATTCCCATTTTTTTCATTCTAGCTAGGTATGAATAAGATTCGAGATACAAGAAATTTTCTGTGACTAAGCCCCTTTTTCTTTGTGTCTTAGGATAAAGCGAGAAAGAATCAAAGAAGATTCATCGGCAACGAAACCCGGGTTCTATCGGAATTAAATTAATAGAGGTAGAGCAGAAATGGAAATAGAGATAGAGGACAGCGGCAGCATACAAGATATGTAAATGGAATACTGGTATTTAGAACTAAACTAATTTAATTGATATTTAGAAATTCTTGTATTACTTATTATTATTTCTCTATTGATACGCAATGAAAATGGAAGATTTAAGAATTGAATTTCGAATCAGCAACTTCTTTTTTTTCTTCTTCGTTTCGGATCAAAAATGGAAGAGTTGAGTGAATCCAAAATAAAAGGGAGGTTCATGGCTAAGGGTAAAGATGTAAGAACAAGAGTTATTTTGGAATGTAACAGTTGTGTTCGAAACGATATTAATAAGAAATCGCGAGGCATTTCCAGATATATTACTCAAAAGAATCGGCACAATACGCCTAGTCGATTGGAATTGAGAAAATTTTGTCCCTATTGTTACAAGCATACGATTCATGGGGAGATAAAGAAATAGATAAAATTGAACGCGTGTGTAATCCATACAAGGAGCAGGAATAAATTCGATAATTTAATAATTACATACATAATAAATAAACAAAAAAATTGAATCCTATTTGGGTCGGATCCCAAATTCAATTAGAATTTAGAAATAGGATTTTAAAGATAAGGAATAAACCATGGATAAATCCAAGCGACTTTTTCTTAAATCCAAGCGATCTTTTCGTAGGCGTTTGCCCCCAATTGGGTCGGGGGATCGAATAGATTATAGAAACATGAGTTTAATTAGTCGATTTATTAGTGAACAAGGAAAAATATTATCTAGACGAGTGAATAGATTGACTTTGAAACAACAACGATTAATTACTGTTGCTATAAAACAAGCTCGTATTTTATCTTTGTTACCTTTTCTTAATAATGAGAAACAATTTGAGAGAACTGAGTCGACTCGTAGAACCATGGGTCCTCGAACTAGAACTAAATAGAATAAAAAATAAATCTGAGTTGGGGTTCAGATTGGAATTTTGATTCAATTGCAATTGAGGAATTCTTTTTTTATTTGAAAAATGAGAGAATGAAAATTCGATTGTCGCGTCGTAAGAAAAAAATGAGTAAGAAAAATTTATTTTTCTTCTTTTTTTTTTTAGTGTTCATTTTTTAAACTATATTAATTTGAATTAATTCCATTTATTATATAAATTTCTACCCTATCTTCCCGGAGCTCATTCTCCGGGGCCCCATTTAAATCAGTATGGTGTACTCCTTCTAATAATATCCTTTCTTAAGAATCTTATTGGAAATCATGTAAAGACAATTCGTATTTGATATTGCTATTTGTGCAAGCATTTTACGATTAAGAAGCGATTGCCTCTTGTACAGATCATGTATTGATCTACTATAACTATAGGATACCCCTATCTTACGAATTGCTGCATTTATCCGAGTGATCCACAAACGGCGAAAATTTCTCTTTTGCCTGCCCCTATCCCGATGAGCAGAAACCAAGGCTCTCATTTTCTGTTGAATGGTACTTCGAGTAAGTCTTGAATGAGTCCCTCGAAAGGTTGATGCAAATAAACGAATTTTTGTTCTACGTCTCCGAGCTACATACCCTCGTCTAATTCTGGTCATTGAATCAAATGAAACTTTGATGAATAACTAATTGATTTTTTTCTTTCAGTCATTCTTTTCCCCTTTCCTGGTCTATTAATAACAAAACGGATTCTTCCAATGTATAAAAAAAATTCCAATGGCTTTTGCTACTATGACCTTCCCGACCACGATTTTTTCCAGGTATTTAACCTCGAAATAAAATAATTAATTTTATTGATACTAAATAGCAACAAATAAATTAAATATAGTCAATTGTGAATTAAGTTGAATATAGTATAAAGTATCAATAAATAATAAAGGTAAATAGAGAAATAGTGGGTTCCGTCGTTTCTATGGTTGCTTCTTAAACGGTGAGGTCCTCTCTATACACCGGAGCCCCTTCCCTCAGTAATCAATGTTAAATGTTATTAGTAACTTGTACAGTTCACATTCTTTGACTCTACCCATGAATTATCTAGTAATAGGTCTTTTCACAATGAGATCTACCCATACAGTAACGGTATTTAATTACAAAGGTTGGCTAGGTAACTGACCCTGTTAGTCCGTTATTGCAAGAGTGGGAGCCTAATTCTTTTGCTTCTTAAATACGGTTTCCCCCGCTTAATGAATAACCATTTGCTACCAATGGGGAATTGCTTCTCATCTCCAATTGAGGTGATTGGATTTGCACCAATAGAAACCATAAATTTAATACATAATGGCACAACGAAGGTTTTAGATATATATTGAATGGAATTCTTCCAGAATATTCATTCGTGTTGGTCATGGATACTGGAAAAAATTGTTCTTTAATTTAGTTCCAGCTCATGATCTGAACGAGTCGCACATACACCCTAGTACATGTTCCTCGACGCTGAGGACATCCCCGAAGAGCAGGGGATTTTGTTACATTTTTTATTGGCTGTCTTGTGTTTCTAATAAGTTGTTTAATAGTTGGCATGCTAAATCATATATAAAATAGGCTGGTTTAGATCAATCCTAACCAGATTATTCTGAATTATTTCGATTTTACTTTTTACCTTACCCTATATTTAATTTACCCCGGTAAGAAGATAAAATCTGAAATTTAGGTTCATCCGAATCCAAGTTATGGTTCAAAAAGGAATCGCGTATTTACGTGAAATCCCCGGCGTTTTCGACCGCTACAAGATCAACAATTCCATGAGCTTGGGCTTCTGTTGCTGACATAAAAACATCCCTTTCCATATCTTCGGATACAACCCACAATGGGTTGCCCGTTCTTTGTACATAAACCCTTGTGAGGGTTTCGCGGAGTTTCAGAAGTTCTTCCGCTTCTAGGACAAATTCTCCTGTTTGCGCCTCATAAAAAGAACTAGCAGGTTGGTGGATCATTACCCTGATGATATAACATAATTAATGGTTCCTTGATCTCATACGATCGGACAAAGTAAAGAGATAAAGAATACCAAGAATAAAATTCTTATATATAATTGAACAACCGTACAGGCATTTTTGTGCATTGCATACGGCTCCACAATGGACTTTACTTTTCCTTTCCGTCGAGCAAAAAAAGAAATAGGATACATTCCAAATTATTAAGTGACCCATTTACCACCCTTCTTTTCGGGTGAGTTAAAAAATACTATGATGGTTCCGTTGCTTTCTATATTTATCATTTATCTCGTATGTGATTCAGCAATCCCAAAGTTTCTTTTTAATCCGATCAAATCAAAGTAAGTAAAAAAAAGATCTTTTTGTTTTCATTTTAGTACTCTTTCATAACATAAATATTCGAAAGATACGTATGGTGTGAAAACAAAAAAGTTTGTGACGCTGAAATGACTCCCGGATAGATAAGATAAAATCAGAATACCCCTTAGTCAGTCTCATATTACTCGCCCGATACATAATTTCATGTTATGAAAAAACAAAAAGAGTTTGTTCATATCGAACTCGAAGTGCCATGCTATTATTACTGAATATTCTTATTTTATTCATTTAATATTACATATCGCGAAGGCATAGTCTTCTTTTTTCTCTCAAATAAAAAACGCATTGGCGCCAAGCGTGAGGGAATGCTATACGTTTGGTAATTTCTCCTCCGACCAGGATGAAAGATCCCATTGAAGCAGCTAATCCCATGCATATTGTATGTACATCTGGTGGCACAAATTGCATAGTATCATAAATTGCTACTCCGGGTATTACCCACCCGCCGGGCGAGTTTATAAACAAATAAAGATCCCGGGTTTCATCCTCTATACTGAGATATACCATCAGACCGATAAGTTGGTTTGAGATCTCGCTATCAACCCCTTGGCCTAAAAAAAGTAATCTTTCTCGATGAAGTCGGTTGATTAGGACAAGCATTTATCCCTTATGAACCGTACACGCACCTTTTGATGCATACGGTTCAAAAAAAATTGTGAAAAAAGAATCAATGTGTTGATTCCAGCCCGCCTTCCTTTTTTATAGTAGGACTTTTCTACCTCCTAATGTAATAAAGGGGCTTTTTCGTCTATTTTTTTTTAGAAAGTTTTTTTTTCTTTTTTGCTCGCCTCTCTGTAAAAAAGCAAAGAATCCACTAAACTTATTGAATTAACCTCTCATTGATGTATTGTTTCATCGAAATCTAATCCAAATTACGATGTAATTTTCTTGTTCCTGAATGGGCCTCCTCAATTATTTTAGGTTTATGTTCTACTCCGGGTAAAAATCCGCCCGACTTCAATTTGTACATATAGGACAAATGATCCCAATACCGCTCTTTTTGGTACGACTTTTTTTTTTCAACGCATTTCGTGCCTTTCTTACGACAAATATTCGATGGAGTCATAGTAATCAATATTATTTTATTGATTGGCAGTTTAGTTTGAGATCGCCTATATGTTATAAAGTAATCGTTTAGGATACAAGTGGTAATCATATCTCGATTACCAACTGGGTATTTTCTGAACGGAGCCTGGATACTTTATTTTATTGGATTGGTCCAACCAAGCCAACCATAAATTTGGATAATGAATAATATTAATATTGATCTTGACCCCCCAGGATCTAATTGTACTTCACGCTCCAAATTATTGAATTGGTGGTTCAAGCAATTTTTTTTGGGCGAAACAGAGGGTATCTCGATCGGGGGAGAGAACGGGAAAATTCCATATGACCCAATATGTCTGACAAGTCGCACTATACGTCAACCCAAACTGCATCTTCCTCTCCGGGACTCCGAAAAGGTACTTTTGGAACACCAATAGGCATCAACTGAAAGAAAAGGGAGTTAAGTACTATATTTTACTTTGATGTGGAAACGTAATGTCGTAGTTTATCCTTAGATTAGAAAGTTTCTAGAGTAAGACGAAATGAATAAAGGAAAATTTTTACGAATGGGTCGAGCTGTTCGAATGATGACCAAGTATCTACGCATTCGCTCATAAAAAATGGGACCAATCTCCCCATTGCGTATTGGTACTTATCGGGTATAGAATAGATCTGCTTATCTTTGTTCCTACGAACGGAATTGTTCCATTATTACCAATGAAATGGAATAAAAAAAAATAAACCCTTGCTCCGAAATAATCCATTGAAAGGGAGAGGTCCATAGCATAGTCTTTTCCAATGCGATAAAGTTACATAGTGTCTATTTTTCTTTGATAAAGAGGTATTTCCATGGGTTTGCCTTGGTATCGTGTTCATACCGTCGTATTGAATGATCCCGGTCGGTTGCTTGCTGTACATATAATGCATACAGCTCTCGTTTCTGGTTGGGCTGGTTCAATGGCTCTCTACGAATTAGCCGTTTTTGATCCCTCTGACCCCGTTCTTGATCCAATGTGGAGACAAGGTATGTTCGTTATACCCTTCATGACTCGGTTAGGAATAACCAACTCATGGGGTGGTTGGAGTATTACAGGAGGGACTATAACGAATCCGGGTATTTGGAGTTACGAAGGTGTGGCCGGGGCACATATTGTGTTTTCTGGTTTGTGCTTCTTGGCAGCTATCTGGCATTGGGTATATTGGGATCTCGAAATATTCTGTGATGAACGTACAGGGAAACCCTCTTTAGATTTGCCCAAGATCTTTGGAATTCATTTATTTCTCTCAGGATTAGCTTGCTTTGGATTTGGTGCATTTCATGTAACAGGCTTGTATGGTCCTGGAATATGGGTGTCCGATCCTTATGGACTAACCGGAAAAGTACAATCTGTAAATCCTGCGTGGGGGGTGGAAGGTTTTGATCCTTTTGTTCCGGGAGGAATAGCCTCCCACCATATTGCAGCGGGTACGTTGGGCATATTAGCGGGTCTATTCCATCTTAGTGTCCGCCCGCCCCAACGTCTTTACAAAGGATTACGGATGGGTAATATTGAAACTGTCCTTTCCAGTAGTATTGCTGCTGTCTTTTTTGCAGCTTTTGTTGTTGCTGGAACTATGTGGTACGGCTCTGCAACTACCCCGATCGAATTATTTGGTCCCACTCGTTATCAATGGGATCAAGGATACTTCCAACAAGAAATATATCGAAGGGTTGGTGCTGGACTAGCCGAAAATAGGAGTTTATCAGAAGTTTGGTCTAAAATTCCCGAAAAATTAGCTTTTTATGATTACATTGGAAATAACCCAGCAAAAGGGGGATTATTTAGAGCGGGCTCGATGGACAACGGGGATGGAATAGCTGTTGGATGGTTAGGACATCCCATCTTTAGAGATAAAGAGGGACGCGAGCTGTTTGTACGTCGTATGCCTACTTTTTTTGAAACATTTCCAGTAGTTTTGGTAGATGGAGATGGAATTGTAAGAGCCGATGTTCCTTTTAGAAGGGCAGAATCAAAGTATAGTGTCGAACAGGTAGGAGTAACTGTTGAGTTCTATGGTGGCGAACTCGATGGAGTCAGTTATAGCGACCCCGCTACTGTGAAAAAGTATGCTAGACGGGCTCAATTAGGTGAAATTTTTGAATTAGATCGCGCTACTTTGAAATCCGATGGTGTTTTTCGTAGCAGCCCGAGGGGTTGGTTTACTTTTGGACACGCTTCGTTCGCTTTACTCTTCTTTTTCGGACATATTTGGCATGGTGCTAGAACCTTATTCAGAGATGTTTTTGCTGGTATTGACCCAGATTTGGATGCTCAAGTGGAATTTGGAGCATTCCAAAAACTTGGAGATCCAACTACAAAGAGACAAGTAGTCTGATACAACATTGCTCTTGTATCTTTCGCCCCTTTTGTGATTTAACTTTGACATAGAGTACCAAAGAAATCTTGATTTGAATCGACGACCTTTCTTTGATTCTTGTCCTTTCTTAACTTAATCGGGGAGATGTTCCCAAATGAACAGGTGTGGAAGCTATAATTGTAAACCACGATCGAATTTATGGAAGCATTGGTTTATACATTCCTCTTAGTCTCGACTCTAGGAATTATTTTTTTCGCTATATTTTTTCGAGAGCCGCCTAAGGTTCCGACTAAAAAATGATTTTTCATTATCTTACATTTTACATTATCTAAGTTGAAGTAAAGTAATGAGCCTACCATATTGGTAGGCTCATTACTTTACTTCAACTAGTCTCCATGTTCCTCGAATGGATCTCTTAGTTGTTGAGAGGGTTGCCCAAAAGCGGTATATAAGGCGTACCCGGTAAAACTTACAAGTAAACCAGATATAAAGATGGCGACTAGGGTTGCTGTTTCCATTATTATAAAATTTCAAGACCACAATGGATCTATGATAAGATCGTTTATTTACAACGGAATGGTATACAAAGTCAACCGATCTCAACTAATGCAATAGGATTTATGGCTACACAAACCGTTGAGGGTAGTTCTAAATCTGGTCCAAGAGGAACTACTGTGGGGAATTTATTGAAACCGTTAAATTCGGAATATGGAAAAGTAGCTCCTGGTTGGGGGACTACCCCTTTGATGGGGGTTGTAATGGCACTATTTGCAGTATTCTTATCCATTATTCTCGAGATTTATAATTCATCCGTTTTACTGGATGGAATTTCGATGAATTAGGTTTATAAAAAGAAAATCACCAAGTCATTGGATTTTCAATCCAAAATGAATCACTTAGGATTCTGATTTATGGGCCATTCTGGAAGTTCGATCGTGGAATTCCTTTGTTTCTGTATTTCCGGAATATGAGTGTGTGACTTGTTATAATTGATCCTATCGATAGTACAGAGAATAGATCTGTCATCTTGAGAGAGATGGGTTCTGCTTTGTCGGATATTTATTTTTGTATCTGGAGCACGTAATATAATAGATCAAGAAATATTTGAACTATGATTCATACCTACTATTCAGACCTCGCGACTGGATTCAAAAACAAATTCAAAGATTTTATTATTTATAATGAAATAATAAATTTCATCATATTAATTAGAAATCGAAGGGTTTTTCTTCCTAAAAATTTCTGTTTATTTTTTTGACCAACGGAACGGTCTCATTTCTCCGAATTTTTAGTCCTTTTATCTATTTAATTGAATAAGTGATGATCAAACGGTTCTTACTCAGAGAACTTTTGGACTTAGCTTGGGGGCTTTATTCAATCATCGTGGTTCTAGTATGAATCTGAGGTTTCGACCGATTCATAGGGTCTCAACAAGAGAATTCCTATCAATAATAAAAAATGCAAACAAATAAAAAAAATAACTCAAATAAAGAAAAATAGGGAAAAGAATATTCAAGAGGCCTGTAACTATTAACATAAAGACGAATGAGCTAACTTGATTTTTTAGCATTATCATCACAAAGAATAGCTTGCGGGTTTCCCTTCATACCTTCAGAGAAAATTTAATCTGGAGACTGAGAATAATAAGAAAAGTAAAACTTTCTATTAAATATTCGTTGCAACTCGTATTTGGGTGTTTATGCTTGAGCTGTACGAGATGAAATTCTCATATACAGTTCTCAGAGGGGGAGTTCCCTTGGTTTACCTATCTCAATAAAGTATATGATTGGTTCGAAGAGCGTCTCGAGATTCAGGCGATTGCAGATGATATAACTAGTAAATATGTTCCTCCTCATGTCAACATATTTTATTGTCTAGGAGGGATTACACTTACTTGTTTTTTAGTACAAGTAGCCACAGGGTTTGCCATGACTTTCTACTATCGTCCGACCGTTACCGAGGCCTTTGCCTCAGTTCAATATATAATGACTGAAGCCAACTTTGGTTGGTTAATTCGATCAGTTCATCGATGGTCGGCAAGTATGATGGTTCTAATGATGATCCTGCACGTATTTCGTGTGTATCTCACCGGTGGGTTTAAAAAACCTCGCGAATTGACTTGGGTTACGGGTGTGGTTCTGGGTGTATTGACCGCATCTTTTGGTGTAACCGGTTATTCTTTACCTTGGGACCAAATTGGTTATTGGGCAGTCAAAATTGTGACAGGCGTACCTGACGCGATTCCAGTAATAGGATCACCCTTAGTCGAGTTATTACGTGGAAGTGCTAGTGTGGGTCAATCAACTTTGACTCGTTTTTATAGTTTACACACATTTGTATTACCCCTTCTTACT